GTTTCTAGTCTATCTCTTTCTATTTATATATGGAAAGTTAAAAAATCATCATATAATAATCCAGAAATTTCAATACAAAAGAAAAAGGAAGGTTTCTGATGATTTTTCAATCTTTTCTACTAGGTAATCTATTATCCTTATGCATGAAGATAATAAATTCGGTCGTTGTGGTCGGACTTTATTATGGATTTCTGACCACATTCTCCATAGGGCCCTCTTATCTCTTCCTTCTCCGAGCTCAGGTTATGGAAGAAGGAGAAGAAGGAACCGAGAAGAAGGTATCAGCAACAACTGGTTTTATTATGGGACAGCTCATGATGTTCATATCGATCTATTATACGCCTCTGCATCTAGCATTGGGTAGACCTCATACAATAACTGTCCTAGCTCTACCCTACCTTTTGTTTCATTTCTTCTGGAACAATCACAAAAACTTTTTTTTTTTTGGATCTACTAGCAGAAATTCAATGCGCAATCTCAGCATTCAATGTGTATTCCTGAATAATCTAATTTTTCAATTATTCAACCATTTCATTTTACCAAGTTCAATGTTAGCCAGATTAGTAAACATTTATATGTTTCGATGCAACAACAAGATATTATTTGTAACAAGTAGTTTTGTTGGTTGGTTAATTGGTCACATTTTATTCATGAAATGGGTTGGGTTGGTATTAGTTTGGATACAGCAAAATCATTCTATTAGATCTAATGTACTTATTCGATCTAATAAGTATCTGGTGTCAGAATTGAAAAATTCTATGGCTCGAATCTTTAGTATTCTCTTATTTATTACCTGTGTATACTATTTAGGCAGAATGCCGTCACCCATTTTTACTAAGAAATTGAAAGAAAACTCAGAAAGGAAAGAAATTGAGGAAGAAATAGATGTAGAAATAGAAAAAACTTCCGAAACGAAGGAGACTAAACAGGAAGAAGAGGGATTCACCGAAGAAGATCCTCCTCCTTCCCTTTTTTCGGACGAAAAGGAGGATCCGGACAAAATGGATGAAACGGAAAAGATCCGAGTGAATGGAAAGGACAAAACAAAGGATGAATTCAACTTGCACTTAAAAGAAGCATGCTATAAAAACAGCCCAACTTATTATTCTGGCAATCAAGATATTTCGAAGTTAGAAATACTTAAAGAAGAAAAGAAAAACCTCTTCTGGTTTGAAAAACCCCTTCTTTCTCTGCTTTTCGACTATAAACGTTGGAATCGTCCAACGCGATATATAAAAAACAATCGATTTGAAAATGCGGTAAGAAAGGAAATGTCACAATATTTTTTTTATACATGTAAAAATGATGGAAAACAAAGAATTTCTTTTACATATCCACCCAGTTTATCCATTTTCTGGGAAATGATACAAAGAAAGATTTCTTTGTCTACAACAGAAAAATTCTTATACGATGAACTATACAATTATTGGATTTATAACAATGAACAAAAAAAAAACAGCTTAAGCAATGAATTTGCTAATAGAATTGCAGTTCTAGACAAAGGACTTTTTTATATAGATGGACTCGATAAAAAAACTCGATTATGCAATGAGAAAACGAAAAAGGAATATTTGCCAAAAATAAATGATCCTTTCTTAAATGGATCCTATCGTGGAATAATAAAAAAATGCTTTTCACCCTCTATTATAAATGAAACTGCAGTCAAAAATAGGATAGATGGAATTTTTATAAATAAGATTCATAGTATTCTTAGTAATGATTATAATTACCACGAATTTGAACAGAAAAAAGATGCATTTAAAAAAAAATCAATATCAAAAGAAATTAGGCATTTCATGCAGTTAATGAGTCAATTTTATGGGGAATCAACATTCAATCTGAAAGGAATTTCTTTACTTCCAGAAGAAGTACAAATTGGTTCAGAAGATCAAGAAAAATTTTGTAAATTTTTAGTTGATGCAATCATAGGACTAAAAATAAATAAGAAATTAATAAAAAAATCAATTGGAATAAAAGATACGAGGAGATGCGACCTCCTCCTATATACTTGAAACTTTCGGCGAAAAAAAAACTTGTAATACCAAATCCATTTGGAATTCCATCAATTATTCGTCTATCAATAATAGATACCAGCTCGGCCAAACGTCTTACCCCCTTAATAAAAAAAGTTGTATAAAAGGCATCGATATAACCACGGTTAGAAGACCAATTATATATAATATTTTTTATTTTATCCCCAAAATTTTTTTTAGGACCTCTTTTATCAAATGAATTTATTAAGTTAAAATTTTTTAACGATGAATAAATGGGTTTATAGAAAAAAAAGGCTATAAAAATTCCCCAATAAGCTATACTAACAGAAAATATTGCTTTTATTACAAATTCATACAAATCAACAGAATTTTTTGAAGTTGAATGTAAAAGATTTACGGGTGGAGTTAACCATTTAGTTAATATATCCAATTCTATTCCTTCTTTATTTAAAGGAATTCCTATAAATCCAATGAAGAAAGTAAACAGAATCAATATAATGAGAGGAAATAACATAGTATTGTCCGATTCTGAAGGATATGCAGAAATTTTATTTTTATCAAAATCAGTAATAGTAATAAAATAACGCATCATTTTCAAAGAATTTTCCGAATTTTTATAAGGTTTTTTCATAAAAACCGCAGAACTTTCTCGATTATTATTATTCATTGTTAATAAGGTCAATAAAAATAAATTTTTATTTTTTGTTTTAAATCTTTCTTTACCCCATAGAGATATTAAATAGAGGGAACTACTTTTTTTTCCACTGTAATTTTTACAATAAAGGTTTAAATGTCCATCAAACGTAAGCAAATAGATTCGAAACATATAAAATGCAGTTAATCCGGCTGTGAAATAAGCTATTATTGCGAAAATTGGTGAATACAACCAACTATCATTAAGAATTTCATCTTTGGACCAAAAACAAGCAAAAGGCGGAATACCACAAAGAGAAAGGGTACCTATTAAAAAAGCATTTTTTGTAATTGGAACATGTTTTGTTAATCCTCCCATAAGAACTATATTCTGACTTTTATCTGGAGAATATCCAACAAGCGTTTCCATTGAATGAATAATAGATCCGGATCCTAAAAACAATAATGCTTTTGAATAAGCATGAGTAATCAAATGAAATAAAGCAGCTCGATAAGAACCCATACCTAGAGCTAACATCATATAACCCAACTGAGACATTGTAGAATAAGCTAAACTTCTCTTAATGTCTTTTTGAGCAAGAGCTAAGGTAGCCCCTAAAAAAACAGTTATTATACCTATAAAAGTTATTACATACATTATATAAGGTATAACTATGAAAAGAGGAAAAAGTCGAGCGACTAGAAAAATCCCCGCTGCGACCATGGTCGCAGCATGTATGAGAGCTGAAATAGGAGTAGGCCCCTCCATAGCATCGGGTAACCACACATGAAGGGGAAATTGGGAGGATTTTGCAACTGCACCAAAAAATAAGAAGAAAGTGCAAAAAATAGAAAATAAAGGATTGACCTCATTATTTTTAATTAAGTTATTAAATATTTCAAACAAATCAGGAAAATCGAAACTGCCTGTTACCCAATAAAGACCTAAAATTCCCAATAATAAACCAAAATCCCCTACACGATTAGTCACAAACGCTTTTTGACAAGCATTCGCGGCAATAGGTCTTGTAAACCAAAAACCTATTAATAGATACGAAGACATTCCAACTAATTCCCAAAAAATATAAATTTGTATCAAATTTGAACTAGTAACTAATCCTAACATGGACATATTGAAAAAACTCATATAAGTAAAAAATCTTAAATATCCTTGGTCATGACACATATAATTATCGCTATAAATAAGAACCAAAATTGCAACCGTAGTGATTAAGACTGACATAATAGAAGTAAGTGGATCGAGCAAGTAGCCAAATTCGAACGAAAAATTGTTATTAATAGTCCAAGACCATACATATTGATAAAAGGAATTACTATTTAATTGGTGAATCGACAACACAATCGAAAAAAACATAACTATTGTTAACAAAGAAATACTAGAAAAAGCCCATATACGCCGAAGCTTTTTTGTTGCTGTCGGAAAAAGTAGAAGCCCGACGCCTATTAACAAAGGAATTGGAAGTGGAATGAAGGATATGATACATGCATATTGGTATATATGTTCCATAATAGAAAATTTTTATTTCAGGTTGCATCTTTTAGTATTCATCAGTTCTTGCCTTTAATAGATTAAGTTAATAGATTAAGTTGAGAGGGACGATAAAAAAATGACACTTTCTTTTACATTTAAATAATTTATAATGCGTATATAGATTACAGGATAAGAAATACCTTTAATCATAAGATTTACTTAACTAAAGCTTTAATAAAATTAATAATGATACAAACGACTTAGTTTCTTCTATAATTTATTCAGAATTATCAACTTGTTTTACTCAAAAAATTTTTTCCATCCTAAAGTATATATATACTTTATATGTTTTCAAAAAACTAAAGTCAAGTTTTGCAATTAAGATTAAATAAGTATTAGGTTTTTAAATTTATCGGCGTGGTTTAGTTTGTACATATAAATTAAATTTAAATATAACACAACAAAAATAAAATAGAGATAGAGATATAATATAAGGTGAAATTTTTTTCATTAATTTGAATTAATTTAGAAATCTTAATTACTTTTAAATTTCATATTCATTTTTTTATTTTTTATAAAAGTCTATGCATCATAAAAGAGTTTGTTTCTACTAATCGAATAATTTTTTTTTTTAATTTTGTTTTAAAAAAAAAATTTTTAAGAGATTATCATCTAGAATATAAATACATAGATAATAAATAAGAAACAAAGATTTGTTTGAATAATAGATGTCTTTCACATCCAACTATAACAATCAAGAATCAATTCAATTTAAAATGGCAGTTCCAAAAAAGCGTACTTCTATTTCCAAAAAGTGTATTCGTAAAAATATTTGGAAAAAAAAAGGGTATTGGGCAGCGTTAAAAGCTTTTTCGTTAGCAAAATCCCTTTATACCGGAAATTCTAAAAGTTTTTTTGTACGAAAAATAAGTACTCAAAACTTGGAATAATCAGAATGGATCTGAAAAAAAAAAAGAGCCTAAATATAGAACAAATTAGCATGAGAAATTTTGAAGAAATTTAATTTTGACTCTTTAAATTGAAAAATTTTTTTATGTAAAACTTAAAATTAAATTAATAAAATAAAATATAATAATATAAAGATTTTGCGTCTATTAATTAATGCTTAGAAAAAGGTTTAGCTTTTTTCTTATGATATGTCAACCATAAAAAGGCCTTAAAAAAAATTTTTTGAATCATCATCGTTTTTTTAGTCTATTTTTATATTTTTAAGATGGGGATTTTTTCCCCATCAACCTTTTTATTTTGTCACAACAAAATTCTAAAAATTTTTTAGTTATAAATCACAACAAAAGATAAATAAAAAATAGGTAAACCTTAACTTTAGGAATTATATTCTTTTCCAATCAATCTAAAAAGCTATATTTTTTTTTTTGAAGATAAAGATTATATGCGAAGTTCTTTTTTCAGCAGCAAATTTTAAAATTTTGACATATTAAGTTCAATATTAAATAGGTTTGTTGCAACAAAAAATAACCTATATACTAAAGAAAAAAATATATCTATTGTTTAATTCATTTTTTTGGATATCAAAATATCAAAAAAGCCCTTGGTGCTGTAATGAAATTATGATCCAAAAAGTTTTATTTTTTTGTATTCATATTCAAAGGATCTATGTATTTGTTATTTACTAATTTTGAAAAAAGATAAAAAATGGATTTATAATTACCCCAAAAATTTTTTTTTTACTGTATTGAATTAATCTCGACGATTAAAAAATAAAATGTTATTATGATTTCAAATAAGCCGCTATGGTGAAATTGGTAGACACGCTGCTCTTAGGAAGCAGTGCGATAGCATCTCGGTTCGAGTCCGAGTGGCGGCATAGCATCTTAATAAAGTATCAAAAGATTTAAAGGGTTCTATGTAAAAAAAATTAAAGGAATTTTGGTTCGGGTTTTCATTTGATAATTTATAATTGAGGGATTTCTTTATATATAATTATAATTTTATATGCTATTTTCGACTTTAGAACATATTTTGACTCATATTTCTTTTTCAACGGTTTCCGTTGTAATTACACTCCATTTGATAACTTTATTAGTCAATGAAAAAGTACGACTCTATAATTCATTAGAAAAAGGCATGCTAGTTACTTTTTTATCTATAATGGGATTATTAGTTACTCGTTGGGTTTTTTGTAACCATTTCCCATTAAGTGATCTATATGAATCATTAATCTTTCTTTCTTGGAGTTTTTACATTATTCATAATATTCCATATTTAAAAAAACAAAAAAGGTTTTTAAGTGCAATAACTGCACCAAGTGCTATTTTTACGCAAGGGTTTGCTACTTCAGGCCTTTTAAAGGAAATGCATCAATCTTCACTATTAGTACCGGCTCTTCAATCCCATTGGTTAATGATGCACGTAAGTATGATGGTCCTAGGTTATGCAGCTCTTTTATGCGGATCATTATTATCAGTAGCACTTCTAAGCATTCTATTTCAAAAAAATATAATAACGTTTTTTGATAAAAAAAAACATTTTTTAAAGCAATTCCTTTTTTTCAGTGAGATTCAACACATGAACGAAAAAGGCTTTTTTTTAGAAAGCGTTTCACCTTTTTCGGTTAAAAATTATTACAGGTCTCAATTGATTCAACAACTAGATCATTGGAGTTATCGTGTTATTAGTTTAGGATTTATCCTTTTAACCGTAGGTATTCTTTCAGGAGCAGTATGGGCCAATGAAGCGTGGGGATCATATTGGAATTGGGATCCAAAGGAAACTTGGGCTTTTATTACTTGGATTGTATTTGCAATTTATTTACATATTAGAACAAATATAAATTTTCAGGATGCAAATTCTGCAATTGTAGCTTTTATAGGCTTTCTTATAATTTGGATATGCTATTTTGGAGTCAATCTCTTAGGAATAGGGCTACATAGTTATGGTTCATTCATTAATTAAATTGAAGTAAAGAGAGGACCCTACGAATACAAACATAGGACAAGGCCGTTCTTATAAACTTATAAACAGGTGAGAACCATTTAAATGGTTCTCACAAACGCCAAAAAAGCCCGATTAGAATTCCAATTTAGTCATTCTTCTTACAAATATAAAGATAAAGAAGACTACTTTTTTCATTTCATTAAATGAGATGAAACTTATCTATAAAAAAATTTTGATAGAATAGTTTCCACCTTCTCAGCAGATAATGAAAGAACAAAATCTGGATAAACGCCAACACCAATTACTGGTATAAAGATAGAAATCGAAACAAAAAATTCTCGTGGCCCCGCATCCAAAAAAGCAGAGTTTTTAATATTAAATAACTTATATCCATAAAACATTTGACGTAACATAGATAATGAATAAATAGGAGTTAATATTATTCCAATTGCCATTCCAAAAGTAATTAGTATTTTTGTCGTTAAAACTAAATTTTGGTTAGTAATTATTCCGAAAAAGATGATTAATTCCGCAACGAAACCACTCATGCCTGGTAACGCAAGGGATGCCATTGAAAAGCTACTGAATAGTGTAAAAATTTTTGGCATTGGAATAGCTATTCCGCCCATTTCGTCAAGATAAACAAGACGTATTCTATCGTAACTAGTGCCCGCTAAGAAAAAAAGTGCAGCACCAATAAATCCATGAGAGATTATTTGTAAAAAAGCTCCATTAAGTCCCGTTTCAGTTATAGAACTAATTCCTATAATTATAAAACCCATGTGCGATACAGAAGAATAGGCTATTCTTTTTTTTAAATTACGTTGTACAAGAGATGTTAAAGCTGCATAGATTATTTGCATTGTGCCGATTATTATCAACCAAGGAGAAAAGATCGAATGAGCATGAGGCAATAATTCCATATTGATCCGAACCAACCCATATGCTCCCATTTTTAATAAGATTCCCGCTAGAAGCATACAAGTACTATAATGGGCTTCCCCATGGGTATCTGGTAACCATGTATGTAACGGTATAATTGGTAATTTAACAGCAAAAGCAATAAAAAACCCAATATAGAATATTATTTCTAATGCTAGGGGATACGATTGATTAACTAACATTTCAAAATTTAAGGTAGGTTCAGTAGAACCGTATAAACCAATACCCAGAACTCCCATTAATAGAAAAATGGAACCCCCCCCCGTATACAAAATAAATTTAGTAGCGGAGTAAAGACGTTTCTTTCCGCCCCACATGGATAAAAGTAGATAAACAGGAATTAATTCTAATTCCCACATTATGAAAAAAAGTAAAAGGTCTCGGGACGAAAATGATCCTATTTGACCACTGTACATTGCTAACATTAGAAAGTGGAATAATCGGGAATCTCGAGTAACTGGAAAAGCTGCTAAAGTAGCTAAAGTAGTGATGAATCCCGTCAGTAAAACGGGTCCTATCGAAAATCCATCTATTCCCAATCTCCAGTGGAAATCAAAAAAGTTTATCCATTTAAAATCTTCTGCCAGTTGGATTAATGGGTCGTCTGGTTGGAAATGATAACAAAATACATAGGTTGTTAGAAGTAGCTCTATAGTAGCTATGGTAATAGTATACCAACGAATTATTTTATTTCCTCTATGAGGAAGAACGAAAATTAAAGAACCTGCAAATATGGGTAAACCTACAATTGTTGTTAACCAAGGAAAAGAATTCGTGGTAAAGACAAGATACACTTGGGCAAAAAAAACCCGTACCGGAAAAGAAATTTCTTTTCCGGTACGGGTTTTTGTCAGTAAAAAAAATCCAAATTGAAAAAATGGATTCAAATGAAATGTTCTGGAACGTCTCAATAAGCTAGACCCATGCTCCGAGTTGTTTCATTCCATAAATAAACTCGAACGCTTAAAAAATCTGTTGGACAGGCGGATTCACATCTCTTACAACCAACACAATCCTCCGTTCTTGGAGCAGAAGCTATTTGTTTAGCCTTACACCCGTCCCAAGGTATCATTTCTAATACATCCGTGGGGCAAGCTCGAACACATTGAGTACACCCTATACATGTATCATAAATCTTTACTGAATGTGACATAGGATCTTTAATTTTTTAAATTTCATTAATTTTCGATCTAGTTCTACTAAAGTAAATGAAGTACATATTAAAATACCAGACGAATCGATGATTTACCAGAATTTTTTGAATCAATCTACTTCTGGTTTGGATTGGTGACTTACTACAAAATAAATAGAAAAGAGGTCCAAAATACTTTGACTTCTTACAGTATGTTATACTTTAAAGTGCGATATCGAGTAATCTAAATTGAACTTATAATTACAATTATAATATTATATTGATATAATTATAATAATAAATTAATTTTTTTAAAATATAATATAGAAAAAAAGACTATTTATTCAATAAATTGGTTTGATTGATACGGGTTGATTTTCTGTTACGATAAATTGACGAAACAATAGCAAGGCCAATAGCTGCTTCAGCGGCTGCAATAGCTATAACAAAAATTGAGAAAATATTTCCTTTTAATTGGCGGCTATCAAAAAAATCAGAAAATGTTACAAAATTTAGATTAACTGCATTCAATATAAGTTCAAGACACATAAGAGCCCGAACCAAATTCCGGCTCGTGACTAATCCATAGATTCCGATAGAAAATAAATAAGCACTCAAAACAAGTACATGTTCGAGCATCATTGACCAACTCCTTATGAATATTTTTTTCAATATAAACCACAATTAAATCCATTTGATTGACTAGAATACCATAAGTTCAAAAAAAAGAAAAAAATATATTGGTAATAAGAAATCGAACTCAAAGTTTCTAAACCAATCTGAATATGAGAAACTTTTTTTATTGCTGGTTTTTAAAATGAATTATTGACGTGCCACAGCAATTGCGCCTATTAACGCAACTAAAAGAATTATAGAAATGAGCTCAAAAGGAAGAAAAAATTTTGTTGATAAATTAATTCCTATTTGTTGACTCGTAGTTATAAAATCTTGTTCAAGAATCTGGTTTGATTTTGTAGTCCAAATAATACCATACCATGACGTATTTAGAATAGTAAAAATTAATGAAACAAAAAGACTTGTACAAATCAACGAAGTAACGTTATCCCCAACAGTCCACAAACGCAAATTTGTGTCATATTCTGGCCCATTCATGAACATTACAGCAAATATTATTAAAATATTTATAGCTCCCACATAAATAAGGAGTTGTGCCGAAGCTACAAAATGCGAATTGGCTAGAATATAGAATAAAGATATACAAACAAGAACCAATCCCAACGAAAAGGCAGAAAAAATTGGATTGTGAAATAATACTACTCCTAGACCTCCTAATATAAGACCTATTCCCAGAAAGACTAAAAGAAAATCATGTATTGGTCCAGGTAAATCCATTATATATAAAATTAAGAGATAAAAAAAATAAGAAGGTTTCATGATCTTATTGAATTGAACAGAAAAAAGGATTCGTGCATTCCTAATTGTTAAATCCTAATGTGTACTGCTTTAAAAAAAAGGGTAAAATTTTTAGACCCATTGCAGTTTTTCTTTTTTTTTTTTAATAAAAAAAAATTTATAAAAAATATTTTCAAAACCCATTTTTTTCACCAATTAATAGAATAGCCAATAGTTCACATTTTTTTTGACCAAGAAAAAAATAAATTTTTTGAATTTAAAATCCCTACAATTTTAAATTCAAATTTTGTTTAAAAATTAAAGGTACTTTGTGAATTTAGTCATTTAGTAATTAGAAAGTTTTTTTTAATCACAGGATTTTTCTGTTGTTTGAGGTGTATTCATAATTGTTCGAATTGTGTAATCATCTGTTATTGATATGGGTAAACGACCCAAAGCAATTTGATTATAATTTAATTCATGACGATCATAAGTAGAGAGCTCATATTCTTCAGTCATTGATAAACAATTTGTTGGACAATACTCAACACAATTACCACAAAATATACAGATTCCGAAATCAATGCTATAATTAAGCAATCGTTTTTTTCGAATATCCATTTCCAATTTCCAATCAACAACAGGCAAATCTATAGGACATACACGAACACATACTTCACAAGCAATACATTTATCAAACTCAAAGTGTATTCGACCACGAAACCGTTCTGAGGCGATCAATTTTTCATAAGGATATTGAATAGTTACAGGTAAACGATTGGCATGAGATAGGGTAATCATAAAACCTTGACCAATGTACCTTGCCGCGCGTACTGTTTGTTGACCATAATTGATCAACCCGGTTATCATAGGGAACATATACTAAAAAAAAAAATTGTTTCTTTCTCTTGTTTGCGATAAATTTTAATTTTAGTGAGTATCAAATACATATATATTTTTTTATTTTTATAATGAAAGAAGTTGGGAAGAAGTTGTTAATAATAGATTACCTAAAGAAATAGGTAAAAGAAATTTCCACCCAAGATTTAATAATTGGTCCATTCTCAGTCTAGGTAAAGTCCATCTTGTTGCGATAGGAATGAATAAGAACAAAAAAGTTTTCACTAATGTAATTAAAAAACCCAATGCTGTTCCAAAGACTCCTTCCTTATTTATTTCAAAAAACTCAGGAATGTACATGTCTGGAATTGAAAAATCCCAACCACCCAAGTAAAGAACTGTTACAAATAATGACGAAATTAGTAGATTTAGATAGGAAGCGACGTAAAATAAACCAAATTTAATACCTGAATATTCGGTTTGATAACCTGCTACTAATTCTTCTTCTGCTTCTGGTAAATCAAAAGGTAATCTCTCGCATTCTGCTAGAGAAGAAATTATAAAAACAATAAATCCTATAGGTTGCCTCCACAAATTCCACCCCAAAATACCATATTTTGACTGCGCCTCAACTATATCAATTGTACTTGAACTGTTAGATAATCATAGTCGATGATCAGATCACTCTTGTCATCGCTATTACAGAACCGTACATGAGATTTTCACCTCATACGGCTCCCCGAGGGCCGTCAATAAATCTAAGAATTGATTCGGTATTCTTTACTGATATACTTGTAGGATAAATAAAGTCAAAATAAACCGAAAGATCCTGAATTAAACCAATGAAATTCTGTCTGCAATACTAAAAAAGTGCTTCGGAATTTATCTCATCCTTTGACTGACTCCATTTTTTTTGAGTAATAACTTAATTAATCCTTGAATAAAATACTCATTAAAAAAAAAAGATAAATTTAATCTTATTTTTTTTAGACTTAAACACTCATTCATGACTTATACCATGACAAAAATGATATTTCCATTAATAGGTATAGCGAAAAAAAGCATTTTTGTAAATAAATTTTTTTTAGTACATTTTTTGTCTATTTAGGCTTAAAAAAAAAGTTAAAGGATTCTTTCGTTCCTGATAGTTATTCAATTAATGGGTGGATAGGAGCATACTCTGGATCGGAATTTCTGGGAGTACTACTTGAAAATTTCTACCAATTTTAAGCCTCAAATTAGTATTTCTTTTATGTAAACTTAGGATAACCTATAAAATCTCTATAACGAACCCTTTGTGTACTTTAGTGTTCCTAATCATCCACTTTTTTTTATAAAAAAAACCCAAAAAATTTTTTTTTTTCAACCCGCTTCAAGTTATAATTACTAATAAAAAAATCTTGGGGATAAACAGTCTTGACTGCTTATGTTTATTTTCGTTTAACTCTTGTACATAGGAAATGAGTTTTTTTTACTGCGAATTTATAAACTGTTTTTTTTCACTCATCTAACTATCAGATTTAATTTATCAACCCTCTATGGTGAATAAAAAATGAAGATATCTTTTTAATAACTTATCTTATAAAACCTAAAATTGAAGACGTAGGCCTTAACGAATCACACGTAGAGATATTGATAAGACACATAGAGTTAATGGTATTTCATAACTAATTGATTGGGCAGCAGCCCGTAGACCACCTAAAAAGGAATATTTATTATTTGATCCATATCCTGACATAAGAAGCCCAATTGGAGCAATACTTGAAAAAGCGATCCATAAAAAAACACCAATACTAAGGTCGGCTAGAACAAAGTTATAACCAAAAGGAATTACTGAATAACTAAGTAGAATAGATATGACGACTATAGAGGGTCCGATACTAAATAAACGTATATCCCCTCTAGATGGAAGAAGGTTTTCTTTAAAAAGTAATTTTGTTCCGTCTGCTAAAGCTTGTAGAATTCCCAAAGGACCAGCATATTCCGGTCCAATACGTTGTTGTATACCCGCGGATATTTCTCTTTCTAACCATACGATTACTAGTACGCCTATTGTGATTCCCAATATAAGAATAAAAATAGGTAAAAGTATCCATATAGTCCCAAAAATCTCTTTTAAAGATTCCAATCTGTAAAAAGAATTTATTTTTTGTATTTTTGTTGTATCAATTATCATTTCAACGATCAACTTCTCCCATAATGATATCTATACTACCTAATATCGTCATAATATCGGCCAATTTCATTTTTTTAACTAACTGAGGAAGAATTTGCAAATTGATAAAACCGGGTGGGCGAATTTTCCATCTCCAAGGAAAAACACCCTGATTTCCTATCAAAAAAATCCCTAACTCTCCTTTTGGGGCTTCGACTCTCACATAAAGTTCTTGTTTCGACAATTCAAAAGTAGGAGACGGCTTTTTACTAATAAATCGATAGTCAAAATCATTCCATTCAGGATTTTTTATCCTATCAAAGCGTCGAATTTCTAAATTCTCATAGGGCCCCCCCGGAATTCCTTCTAGAGCTTGTTGAATAATTTTAATGGATTCTGCCATTTCACCTATTCGTACTAAATAACGAGCTAAAGAATCCCCTTCCTTTTGCCACTGGACTTCCCAATCAAATTCGTCATAACACTCATAATGATCAACTTTACGAAGATCCCATAGTATTCCGGAAGAGCGTAGCATTGGTCCTGATAAGCCCCAGTTTTTTGCCTCTTCTTCGCCAATAACACCTACCCCCTCAACTCGTTCTAAAAAAATAGGATTTCGCGTAATCAGTTGCTGGTATTCAGTAAGTCCTGTTAAAAAATAATCACAAAAATCTAAACATTTATCTATCCACCCATAAGGTAGATCGGCAGCTACTCCCCCAATACGAAAAAAATTATGCATCATTCTCATACCGGTGGCCGCTTCAAATAAATCATATATTAATTCTCTTTCTCTGAAAATATAAAAAAAGGGGGTCTGCGCACCAATATCTGCCATAAAAGGGCCGAGCCATAACAAATGAGAAGCTATACGACTTAACTCCAACATAATAACTCTGATATAGCTAGCCCTTTTAGGTACTTGAATATTTCCCAACTGCTCGGGTCCATTTATAGTTATTGCTTCTGTGAACATAGTAGCTAAATAATCCCAACGTGTTACATAAGGCAGATACTGTATAATTGTTCGGTTTTCTGCAATTTTCTCCATCCCCCTGTGTAAATACCCCAATATGGGTTCACAGTCAATAACCTCTTCGCCATCTAAAGTAACAATAAGTCGGAGAACGCCATGCATTGATGGGTGTTGAGGGCCCATATTGACTATCATGAGATCTTTTCTTGTAATTGGTACAGTCATAAGTTTTGCCCCGATTCATTCTTTCATGAATTAATTTTTCCATGAATTGCCGAAAAAAAGTTCATCAAAATTCAAGATCGAATAAATCAAATAATTCAAAACAACTCTTAAAATTAACGGGTTTTTCGCTCTCGAATGTTTAATTGACTGATTAATTCTTTATAACGTATTCTATTTTTTTTTGATAAAAAACCCAGTAGTCGTTGACGTTTTCCTAGAATTTGTCGTAGACCTCTCTGAGATGAATAATCTTTTTTATGCAATTTCAAATGTGAAGTGAGTATTCGTATCTTATTGGTAAAACAGAAAACTTGAAATTCAACAGATCCCTTGTTTTCTTCTTTTTTTTCATGCGAAATCAATGAATTTTTGTTCATAAATTATTAACCTTCCTTTTTTTTTATTTCCCAAATATGAAATTTTCTCGATCAGGAATAATAATTCCAGCCCATTTAGCCTCGTATACACATTTCCTTATTTTTTTTTTTCTGGCAATTCTTTTTTAGATCTAATTGATGATGATATGTTATAAATTTAGTATCATATATCAGAATTGAAGCCCAAGACGCATGGGCATCTATTTATCTAGCAGATAATGGATAGGGAATATATAAGATAAATGTATCATAAATACATTTTTAATCGTGGATACATATGTATTCTTAATATACTAAAACGACTACCGTTATTAGTATTAAACCAATAACGATTTATACCGGCTAAATCTTCTAGTTGATAATTAGGCCAAAGAAAGACGTTTAATTTTTGATTGTTTTCATCACAAAATTGACTACAGTTTTTTTTAGGATTCCCGTTGTAAGATACTGTATTCCTATACCTACCATTATTATTACTTGAATTCAAACAAATTAGAATTCTCAATTCTTTACGGCGCCTGGACGAAAAAATCTTTGCAGGAACAAGTAAATCAAAATAGCTTTTATCTCTAGTTTTCATCACTGTTTGATATCTGGTAATCCATTCATCCGGAGTCCTCTTATCAATATTGTCGATGTTTTGATTATTTTGGTGTTTATTCTTATGAATGAATGAAATAGCTATGGTTTGATACCGAATAAATTCTCCATCGCCCTTTACAGACAGACGCATAGGTTCAATAAAAAATATCCCCCCTTTTATCAATTGGGTAAGAGTTAAATCTTTCTGAATCAGCATTATATTCAGACTCATTTCTCTTCTTTCAATCGAGGATATTGTAATTTCCCGTGGATTTTTTAATCTAAGCAGGAGACTGTAAACTTTGATATTATTGATCAATTTTTGATTCAAAGAATCGTCCCATTTCAATTGAAAAAACAAAAACCTTTTAAGGAATAAATTGAGTTCGGCTTCTGGACTACTCTTGTCTTGTTTTTTTTTTCTGCGATTTTTAATATATGATTCTATAAAATTTTCTTGAATATCTTTTTGGTGATTTGAGCTGAGAGACTCGGATTTTTTTTGAACATCAGACCCGCGATCTCTTTGACTTTTGAGCTCTTTTTCGTCTTGATTCCTATTCTCTAATTCAAGATATTTTTTTTCATTTGATATTATAGATGTTGTAAAAGGATTCCCTTTTTTATTTTCGCTAAAATTATCACTTACATTACAATTTGAAAAAAGTAAATTTATTGGTATAAGCCAAGGTTTTATTTTATATGCATTAAAAAGTAAAAAAAATTCTGGGAAGAACAAAAATTCTAGATTTGATATAGGACGACTTAGTATTTCTTCATTCATCCCCATCCAATCAAAAATTTTTTTTTTTAATTTGTTAATTTCTTTATAAATTGTACGATAAAAAAGATCTTTATTTTCTATTTTATCAACAATTTTATAATTTTTAAGTTCAATCTTAATATTTTCAGTACTATTACTAATATTGATCCAAGTCTCAATGTCGATTTTGTTTCTAAGAAAAAAAAAGATAATTTTCCAATCACAATATTTTCTATCTGTATTTATCTCTATATCCATAAATTTTATTCCTAAACGATTAGTGATAGGAGTACTCCACCACATATAAATAAATTTGTCTTTAGCTATATTGTAATTATAAATATAAGATAATTCTTGCTTTTTTTTTACTTGTAATGGTTCTCCACAACTATATGAATCCTTCTTATCTTCATAAAAAATAAAATTATAGGATAAAATATTATATCTATAGGTTTTTTTTAAATTATCTTTTTGATCCAGCAAAAAAAAGAAACGTTTTTCAGAATTTTTTGTATTTTTGTAATTAAGTAATTCCTTTTTTTTATATGAATTCCTTTTTATTTTTTGGAAGTTTTTATTTTCAATCTCACAAAATTCAGTGACTTGATTGCGCCAATTTTTTGGTCCGAATTGAAACCAGTTTATCTGCGATAAATCGTATTGATAATTATTTTTAATAATTAACCTATTTTTCCATGGATTCAGTCCAGAATTTTGACGTTTTTTAGTCTTTAACTTAGAAGGAATTATTCTTTGTGTTCCGCGATATTGAAGGACAGAACTTAATTTAAATTTATATAAGTTAATAAATTCGGCTTCTAATAATTTGAAAAATATATAGGCTTGTGACAAAAAAGATAAATCTGAAAGAATTTTAGAATTCTTATGAATATGACTAATAACAAAAAAAAGTGATTTTATAAATTGAATTTTTTTTTTTTTTTCAACCCTTTCTTGATTTTTATTATTATTGTCAACGGGTTTTTCACTAAAATGCTTTGTTGATTCAAGCAAAAGTTTTATCTTAATTCGAGAAATATTAATAATATATAAAAATATATCTACGGATATTCTTTCCCTAAAAAAATTTTGTAATTTTTTTGATTTACGAATTAATCGAGTATTTCTTCTTTTTAATATCTGACCCAAATTTTGGGATGATTCTAAGTTTTGAGTACCATAAGATATTCTTTTATGCTTAATTATAAATTTTATAGTATGAAATCCATTTTTTTTTTCTTTTTCTATTTGATTTTTTATTGTCCTTGTTCTATTAGCTATATTTTGCGTTTTTTGTTCTATCACTGAATCTGAATAGTTTATCCATTGGGTTTGAATGGATGATTCATGAACCATATGATTATTGATTGTCAAATTTTTTTCTTTTTTTATTTCACGAGATTCTTCTCCCAATCCAAATACAAAAGTTTGGCTTACCATTGAAAATTTTTTTTTTATTTTTTTAAAAAAAAGAAGGCTTTTAAAAAAAAAAATTTTTGTTTCCTTTGGAACCTTTAGAAAAAATTCGATTTTATCTTTGACAATGACATTTTTTAAAACTTGGAAATGTTTCCTTGTAATTTTTTTTAAATTTTTTTTGACTTCTTTATAAATAGGTTTAAAAAAAGAAGGTCGTTTTCGGGAGGAACCAAAAGGAAATTCTGTTTCCAGTCCCCAAACTGTTAAAAAACAAAAGCTATCCTTTTTATTTTGTTTTTTCATTTGCTCTTGATAAAAAGGTCTTAGTTTTGATCTGTGCCAAGGTTTTATACAGAAAGGAAATAGTATCTTTATTTGAATACCATCTTTTAACCAATTTTTAGGAAATTCTGTTTCTGATAACTGAACACCATTATAGGTACATTTAACATGCATTTCTTTATTCCACTCTTTAAAATCCTCAGACCACTCGGGAAGTTGGAATAAAACTATACGACCCATATTTTTTGCTATTATGAAAAAAGGTAATATAAAATATTTTCTAAAAGTGGACTGAGTTACTAACATCAAACCTCTTATTACTTGAGCAAATATAATGGTATCCCAAGCTTCAGCTATTTCTATTCGTGTTTTTTCTTTTCTTTTTTCTTCGTCTCTTTTGTATTCTTTTTTTTTCTCTTCTGTATAATCCGAAATTTGAAATTCTCTTGTTTTTCCTATAAAATTTCTAAAAATTTGTTTAATTAATTTTGAAATGTTAACAGAAGAAAAAGAAGATTTATCTATTCTGTCTAAAAACAGTGGTGAATGGATATTTGCTTGAAAAAATTCCAAAAAAACAATTTTACGTCTTTGAACACGCATGGAACCTTTTATTATATTTCGACGAAAATCTGATTGTTGTGAATAACGTATCAAAGCTACTTCTTGATTAGATTTTTTTGGATCTATTTTATTAATCTTGAGATTATCCTCGTTATTATTAAAAATAACTACACGTTTAGCTTTCCTTGAGCGAATTTGATGATCTCTTGGTACGTCATCTTCCTTTTTTCTTTCTTGCTGTTCTAAATCATCAATTAATTTGTATGACCAGCGTGGAACTTTTTTACTAATATCTTTTATTCCAATTGATTTTTTTATTAATTTCTTATTTATTTTTAGTCCTATGATTGCATCAACTAAAAATTTACAAAATTTTTCTTGATCTTCTGAACCAATTTGTACTTCTTCTGGAAGTAAAGAAATTCCTTTCAGATTGAATGTTGATTCCCCATAAAATTGACTCATTAACTGCATGAAATGCCTAATTTCTTTTGATATTGATTTTTTTTTAAATGCATCTTTTTTCTGTTCAAATTCGTGGTAATTATAATCATTACTAAGAATACTATGAATCTTATTTATAAAAATTCCATCTATCCTATTTTTGACTGCAGTTTCATTTATAATAGAGGGTGAAAAGCATTTTTTTATTATTCCACGATAGGATCCATTTAAGAAAGGATCATTTATTTTTGGCAAATATTCCTTTTTCGTTTTCTCATTGCATAATCGAGTTTTTTTATCGAGTCCATCTATATAAAAAAGTCCTTTGTCTAGAACTGCAATTCTATTAGCAAATTCATTGCTTAAGCTGTTTTTTTTTTGTTCATTGTTATAAATCCAATAATTGTATAGTTCATCGTATAAGAATTTTTCTGTTGTAGACAAAGAAATCTTTCTTTGTATCATTTCCCAGAAAATGGATAAACTGGGTGGATATGTAAAAGAAATTCTTTGTTTTCCATCATTTTTACATGTATAAAAAAAATATTGTGACATTTCCTTTCTTACCGCATTTTCAAATCGATTGTTTTTTATATATCGCGTTGGACGATTCCAACGTTTATAGTCGAAAAGCAGAGAAAGAAGGGGTTTTTCAAACCAGAAGAGGTTTTTCTTTTCTTCTTTAAGTATTTCTAACTTCGAAATATCTTGATTGCCAGAATAATAAGTTGGGCTGTTTTTATAGCATGCTTCTTTTAAGTGCAAGTTGAATTCATCCTTTGTTTTGTCCTTTCCATTCACTCGGATCTTTTCCGTTTCATCCATTTTGTCCGGATCCTCCTTTTCGTCCGAAAAAAGGGAAGGAGGAGGATCTTCTTCGGTGAATCCCTCTTCTTCCTGTTTAGTCT